TGCGACTTCCTCAGTCTTAGTAATTAGTGTACCCCTTGTATTTGCTTCTCCTGATGGTTGGTCAAATAATAAAAACGTTGTATTTTCCGGTACATCATTATGGATTGGATTAGTCTTTCTGGTAGCTATTCTGAATTCTCTCATTTCTTGAATTTGTTTAGTATTTAGTAGCCCGATACAAAACAAAATAAATAAAAAGAAAGGCCCTTTTTCGAAAAATTCGGATTTTGATACACATTAAAATGCTATTTTGGTTCCTAATTATTACCTCTTCTCTTTCATTATTATGAAATTCTATTGCCATTAGAATATTGATTGACAGACAATTAAGAAAAAGAAAACTCTAATAGAAAATGAAACGGTCGACCCAGACATAGACGGTCGACCCAGGTGGATATATCCTATAAAATATAGGCCGTAGCGGGCGTAGTTCAATGTAGCGAGCGTGGTTCAGTGGTAAAACATCTCCTTGCCAAGGAGAAGATACGGGTTCGATTCCCGTCGTTCGCCACCTTAATTTAGTAAGGTACTATGATAAAAAATTAAGTCTAGTTAACTACTAGACTGCTTCGATTTAATTAATATTAAATTAATTAGTTGTTAGTCTAGTACTGTACCCCTTCCTATCTTATCCTTCCTTTGCACCCGACTCAAAAAAAAAGGGTTGGATATAGCCCTCTACCATATCTATACAAATAGATAGTCCATTTATACGGACTGTTAAGTGCGGAGACGGGAATCGAACCCGTGACCTCAAGGTTATGAGCCTCGTGAGCTACCAAACTGCTCTACTCCGCTCTGTAGGGCCGAAAACAAGTGGACGAAAAAGGTTGAATACAAGTCTATACCATGTCTAGAAAAACAAATAGAATAGTCTTCTTATACAGAATGGAGCGGGTAGCGGGAATCGAACCCGCATCGTTAGCTTGGAAGGCTAGGGGTTATAGTCGACGTTGGTTGATTATTTTTAACGTCTCTAATTCAAAACCGAACATGAAATTTTGATTTCATTCGGCTCCTTTATGGATATTCTCACCGCTTAACATCTATGTCAGCTTTTCTGTCTGAATGGAACCAAAGCTCTCTGCTTTCTAGATGATCCCTATAGAATAGGAGATAGAAATTATCCTAAATATCTATCTAATCTACTTACTTCGTTCCCTAATTTCATTCAAGAGATCCTGAGGAGAAGAATTGGGTTTCCGCCGAGCTGAAACAATATACTGATGGTTCTAGTAAACCAAAACCCTTGTTTTTTAGCTATTGGGCTTCCATTTCCTTTTTAAACAAAACAAAAGAAGATTTAGTTACGATTGGAAATAAACTTTTTTGTATCTTCATCCATAGATCCTTTACTCATATTTTTTAAATCGGAATACTTAATCCAATGCAAAATTATGCTTCGCGACTCCGTACTCATAATCGAATTTGTATTTTGGATGCAAATTCAATTATTCTTTGGATACTAATCGCGAGAATGTATATTCTTCCTCAATATGCTATTGAGAGGAAAAGGATTAAACCCTTTATAAGAACTAAAGTTTTAATCGGAATATGAATATAAAAAAACTTAAGGATGCCTTAAGTATATCATTTCAAATTCAGTTATTAATAGAACGAATCACACTTTTACCACTAAACTATACCCGCTACATGTAGATTATGATACCAACGCTACCCTTTGTCAAGGGTAGCCATTTGAGAAGGAGGCTAATTCCACCTTATCGAATCAACCAGAGAAAGTTCATGGGTGTGGGCGGTTGGTACTTCAATCGCGGGCCTTTACTTTAGGATTTAGATAGCCCCTCTCTAGTCTGTAAAATACATCTCTTCTTACCATGCCAATAGCGTATGAACCAAATGTATGCATTTCGATTAGGATCTATTCTACGGTTATGACTACAAGGATCATTATTTGTGAGGACGCAAATGTGCCAGACTGTTGTAAGGAATAGTTTGATTATTCTTACAATATAAACTAAGAGATATAGGGGGGCAGTACAGTCCCCATAAATCCTTTTCTTCCTTTTCTTTTTTGTTCAGAATTGAACAAAGAAATTGGGAAATATGTTTTCTTCCTCCACTTATCATGAAGTCCGAGCCATAGGGAAGGAGTGAGATGACTTTAAAAAATTCATCATGGACTTCCTCATGAAAATTGACATCAGAGTCCTCTGATGAGGACTCCTCAAACTCTTCATAAAGAGGATCCGGAAAGTCTCTGGTTAGCGGATCCTCCCCATTTACGAATTTTCTCTCTTCTTTTCCACTCAATTCTAGTTTATTGGATTCTTGTTTAAAAGAATCAAAGAAGATGAATAGAACTAAGAACATATAAAAAAGAGCATAGAGGCCCATTACCAAACGTTCCTCCTAAGAATCATATTGGGTATCTGTTCCCTTCCTTTTCACCCTAGGATCGAAAATCTAGAATCCTCCTCTCAAGCCGTATGAGGAGAAAACCCTGAACCTGGAGGAGTTAGGTATGTAGGATATGTTTTTACTTTTTGTTGGGCGGCAGTAGTATAATTTTTATACTCTGCAGTATAAATTCGACTGCCAACTTTTTTTAGAATCAAATTGTTGATAAAACTCCAACATAGTTTGTTCCAAATCCACTAGAATCCTTGTAGAATAGTCAAGTACCCCATTTCCAAGGGGTACCTGTTGAAAATCGTTTCAACAAATCCGTCCAAAACTTTTTAAGAAAAATGAAAAAGTTTTGAACTCGAAAGTTTTTCCAAAAGATGCCCGCTAAAAATTGTTTCAATCTCTCACCAAAACAGATAAGAAGTATATCACTGAAAATTAATACCCAGCCATATGGGATATGGGTATATGAAGAGCGCAAATTCCTTTATACCCCGCCCAATTAGAATTAGAGGAAATAAAACATAAATGGAGAAAGTTCTCATCATCAGATCAGCCAATAAAAGAAAAAAGTCCCTAATTCTGCAGAACATTCTGAGCACGTGAAAAGTGAATAGCCTAAAGATAAAAAAAACAAAGTCTATCATTTTTTTAACAGCAGTTCTTATTGCCCCTTTGGCCGTTTTGGCCCATTGTTGTGTCCGATTCAACAATTGATACATATTTGTTCTCCTCTTAAACAAAAAAAAAATGGAACTTCCGGGCTTTGGTTTGGTGAATCGTACGAGATAGTGTTTACATACCTACGAACTTACCCTCTTCAAGTGTATCCAATAGATATAAAATAAAATCTCTACATATATCTCTCTATATACATATAATATATACATTATGCAGTAGACCCATAATGGGAAATGAAAGTGGCTAATTTTTGAATAAAAAGCCCTTTTAACTCAGTGGTAGAGTAATGCCATGGTAAGGCATAAGTCATCGGTTCAAATCCGATAAAGGGCTTTTCACTTAGTGGTAGAATAATGCCTTGGTAAGACGGAAATCATCGGTTCGAATCCGATAAAGTAATTTTCTACTAAATTCATTCATTTTTTTTCTTTTTTTTTTAATATCTCCATTTTTTCTTGAATTTTATGACTTAGTTTAGTGCGAGATGCCCACATTTTTGGTCTGAACACTAAACTAAGTACAGAGTTTAAAACAAGAAATGAAATTGGACTCTTTTTCCTGTTAGAGCAATCAAATCAATACCTGTACTGAACTAATCTAGACTCCTTTTTATTAATCTATTCTTATTCTATACCCTTTAATTTAAAGGAATTTACTTTAAATTTACTTAAAAAAAAAAGTAGGGGATGATGCGTGAATTAACCTAACCATCAACTAAAAAAAATGCTATGAAAGCATAACAGAAAAGTAGTAAAGACTCTTAACTTTGATCTAGTTATACTCTTCGAGTATATTGACAATTCAAAAAAACTGCTCATACTATCATTATAGTATAATGACGAGTGGTTGTATATAGTGCTATCGTCTAGTGATGCCCCCATCGTCTAGTGGTTCAGGACATCTCTCTTTCAAGGAGGCAGCGGGGATTCGACTTCCCCTGGGGGTAGGGAGTATTATAAAAAGAGGATAATCATAGATTATCAAAAAGCCTAGAATAAATTCTTCCTGGGTCGATGCCCGAGCGGTTAATGGGGACGGACTGTAAATTCGTTGACGATATGTCTACGCTGGTTCAAATCCAGCTCGGCCCAAAAATCTAGGGCTTCATTAATATGAACTAAATCCATTTTTATTTTTCTCTTCCATAAAAAATAATGTCTGATCCATAGAAATAAAGGATAAACAGAAATGGGCAAATTTCTTTCTAATCCATATCTCTCTGATTCTTTCTCTTACAAAGAAAAGACAAAGAAAAGAGTTTTTCTTATGGAAAGGCGGATTCTCATTTATTTTTAGGGATAAAAAATCGCGGCATACTTGTTATGCCACTCGCACTATACCCACATAGGATATGTGGGTATGTAGTATATGATTCGTCTATTTCTTAGAGCACGACAGACGAATCAAATCTTCTTATGGTTCTATTATTTTAAAATAGGCATGCCATACACCCCGCAGGGATTGTAGTTCAATTGGTCAGAGCACCGCCCTGTCAAGGCGGAAGCTGCGGGTTCGAGCCCCGTCAGTCCCGAACTAGGGTTGAATGAATGGACAAATTAATCTTTCCTTTTTTCATGGAAATTTTTGATGAAAAAAAGGAGGGAGGCAGGAGGCAAGATCAAATATCCATGGGGCACCCTTACTTCACTTTTTTTATTTCGTATTTCTCAGTAAAAAGAGAGCCGTATAGGAATTTTTTTTCATTACTTACGGTTGCGGTTGATAAGGAAAGGCATACATATCATACGTGGATTAGTATAATTTAGGATATTACTCTATTTTTATGATGATACCGCCCTCATCTTAACTTCCTATTCGACTCTTATGAAATCGAGTACCGGTATTTTACCGGAATCCATACATAAAATGTATTCGTTTATTGTTGTTTATTGTTAGAGAATGCATTTCATCTAATTAGTTCCTTTTTTGGGGTTAAAACACACCCCTTCCATTTTCTAGTTCCAACTTTGTTTGTGTATGTTCAATGAATAATTGGAAAGAATCCACCTCACTCTCACTCCATTTGCCGAATCCTTTTTTTATGGATCCGCTCTCATCTTTAGACCCCAAAAAGCAGCTATTGATAGTAACCTAATAAAATAAAAACTAAGCAAACGATCTTTTTCCTAAATTAAAATATGCGATCCTTTTTATTTAAAATCCTCTTTTCTCCATCTCATTTCGACTTCTACTGCTTATTTGGATGTCTATGTGACCCATAGAAAGGTGGTCATATAATACATACATACATAATTGTATGTATAACTATAAGAAAAAGGAAGGGAAATTTGATAAGATAAGAAAGATTTTTGGTTATACATATAGAAAAGCAAAAGTGGAAAAGAATGAAAAAGAGAATAGAGGGGGTTTCGAATCCAATCACAAAACCGATGCACTTTTGTCTTAGTATGGATAAGGGATCTTCCTATGTTATATTATTCCACTATCAACCATGAATTGATTTGATAGATCCAATATTCATAATATTGAATTGATTTCGTATTATCAGAATGCGGGTCTTCCCCTTGAATTTACGGGATACCCCTTTTTCCTCTCCATGGGATTACATCCCGAGTTATTGTGAAAAAAAAAGAAATAAAGAGGTTATGGAAGTCAATATTCTCGCATTTATTGCTACTGCATTGTTCATTCTAGTTCCTACTGCCTTTTTACTTATTATTTATGTAAAAACAGCCAGCCAAAATGATTAATTGGAATTCCAATTAATCATTGAAGAAATGAAAAAGGGATTAAAGAAAATAAAAATCCAAGTCTTAAATGAAAGGATCTGGTTGGAATCATAAAGTGTGGTAGAAAGAACTATATGTAGTTCTTTCTACCACACTTTCGATTCTTTCTATATATATTATCTTGAATCTACATAGAATCGATTAGTAGATTGAAATAGTAGTCTAATTCCACTTCTTTTTTCACTGCATCCACTTAATTTCAATCAAGTCAAAATCAAAAAAATCGAAGACAATTCTTCATTGAAAGAATCCATGGAGGGGGAGAAAAATAATACGAGAATAGACTATTATAGTAAAAGAAAAAAGTAAAAGGAAAAAACCTACGAATCTTTCATGCTTAAAAATAGCGCGAGATCCTTCAAAAAAAAAGAACATAAAAGATTTTCTAAGAATAAGAAAATAGTATAAATGGAAAATGTGCGATATGTTGTGAATAGCTTCGTGTAAGAAAGTCTAATTTTCTTATGTATAGAACTTTCTTTTTACTCGCCACTTCTAGTAGAATAGAAATTCTGAATTACTATAATCGCCCTTTCTATTCTATTATACTGGAATAGAACATAGTTACTGGAATAGAACATAGTAGAATAGAACGACTCTTTCTTACTTTATTAAAAGAGTTTCTTACAAGAGTGAAACAAAACTAAAGAAAGAGAGAAAAAATAAAGTTTGGTAAAATTATTAATTAATACAAAATGATCAATTAAAGAAAAGAGTTGATACTACAATTCGACTACTCAATCAATTGGTAGTATCCCTAGAGTCCACTCCTCCCCCATACTACTAGCGAAAGAGAAAATGTAAAGACCACCATTAAAGCAGCCCAAGCGAGACTTACTATATCCATGTAAATTATGTCTCCTATTTCTATGAAGGAATTCTTCTACTATTGATCAATAATCATAGTGGAATTAAGGGTACAGAGTCAAAAGTCCATTCTATTCCGCCCTAAGACTATGGACGAATCCGTTAAAGGAATTTACTCCTAACAAATTCTTATATGATTTCTGGTAGAATTGGAGAGCATTAAGTATAAATATGATACGGAGCCCTTTCCCTAAAAAAAGGGGATGTCCTGAATAGAAGACGCGGGAATAGAGAGATTTTTTCTTTCGTTTGTTACCTTTTTTTTAATATAAGCAAAGGACGTAAGAATATACCATAAAATTAGGATAGATAAATATTTATTGGATACCTACCTTACCCATGTTTATTTTTGACCTAAACCGCCCGCCCCGCTTTCTATCTTTCTATGAAAGAGTAAGGGGGCCTTATCTACAACCCCGAAATGGATTTTTGATCAGCCTATTCAATCTAATTCTCGACAGAATCAGTAACCTTTACTTTTGTGTATGTAGGTAGCATAAGATGTACGAAGTGTATGTAGTAAGATGCACGATAAATAAAATGTATGATAATTAGGAAGTTTTTATATTTCTTCGCGAAGTCCCTTCTTCAATCTTAGATTGAAAAAAGACTGCCCTTTAAGGACCTTTGGATACGAGGATTTCTGACATCTTAGTCTCTTTTCAATTCTCGAATCGAATCAATTTAAATTAATAAAAGAATAAGGAAACGCCACCTCATCCCTATTGGTAGCCGTTTGGGCCACTGCCGACAAAACAAACCATAGTTTGAGGATAGAACTATGGTATGGATTCTCAAAATCCAGTACCGCCAGACCTAGTTACTCTCGTGCCCCAACTTATGGGAGGTACGAATTTGTCGAGTTTGATCAGTACTATAATCCTAAGTAATCCTAAGTATTTTATTGATCAGGCGGCACCCAGATTTGAACTGGGGGTAAAGGATTTGCAGTCCCCTGCCTTACCACTTGGCCATGCCGCCAAAAAATCCGATCAAAAATCGAGAAAAGAACAAGTATTCATCCACATTTTTTTCCTAAAACCCTTTTTTTCTTTTATCTTGAATCTAATTCTACTTACTTTTTTCTAATCTTTTTCAAAAAGAAAAAAAGATTTCTGCTTTTTTTGGATCCAGTTTCGCTTATTCTCCTTGATTTGATGGATTCCATCTTAAAACACATATTGCTAACACTAGAAAACTTCCCTTTTCTTTCTATTCTATTGAGATGACAAAGGAGAAAAGGTGGATTTCCAGTCGCAGGCTGTAAAATTCAGAACAAATTGGAACCATTAACTATAAATTTACATTTTTTTTTTGAATTGCAGTAGTGAACGACTCTTAAAAACGACTCTTAAATCGGTATTCTCCCCCCATTATTTTTAATGGCATAAAAAAATAGAATAAATGTTTCCCTAATCTGTATATAGGGAAACTCCAGGTCCGAACAGCATTATTATCTATGGATCCCCCTTATGTACATATCCCTATGGGGAATCGTGCTTTAATTTTTCATTGCATTAAATATCTTGAATAAAAAAAAGAGAGAATTTTCTCTGATATAGATTATGGCCTTCTTTTCTTGGCCCACCTAAGTGCAATTACGATAAAAGAAAGGATATGTAGATAGGTGGATAACTAGATTGGCAAGTACTTAAAAAATAAAGTAAAGTAAGTACTTTATTTATTTTAGAATTGATTTTAGAATTCTACAACGAAATCCTTTATTTTCCAGCAATTCTACTACTACGAATACGAAACAAAAAAGAACCTTCAAATTCTTTTTGAAAATGAAACTAAGCGTGCTATTCTAAATCGAACTAAAGTCAAACTTTCTAGTGCTTATAAATTATTATGGCTTTATCCCTTTCATAGAAAGGAGATAAAACGAGAAATCTTTGCTATCCAATATTTTTATTAAAATATCATAAAGTTTAAGTGGCAGAATTTTTTTCTAGGACTGTTTTATCAATTCATTTTTATTCCATTTCTACCCCTGCTAAATTCGAACTTTCGTCGAAATCGTCTCTATTCATATGTATGAAATACATATATGAAATAGAAATGCATATGTGGAGTTCCCTAGAATTTCATGTGATTCAGTAAACAGAATATAGATTCCATGATTGCTAGATTGATCCGTAGGGATTGATGAAGAGTGAGCTGATAATGGAATTTTTCTTCAATAAATAGGAAACTTAAGATTAAAATGCTCCGGAATAGAAATGAGGGAATGTCCACAATACCCGGATTTAGTCAGATCCAATTCGAGGGATTTTTGGGATTCATTAATCAAGGCTTGGCAGAAGAACTTGAGAAGTTTCCAACAATTAAAGATCCAGATCACGAAATTGCATTTCAATTATTTGCAAAAGGATATCAATTGCTAGAACCTTCGATAAAAGAAAGGGATGCTGTGTATGAATCACTCACCTATTCTTCCGAATTATATGTATCCGCGAGATTAATTTTTGGTTTCGATGTGCAAAAGCAAACCATTTCTATTGGAACTATTCCGATAATGAATTCCTTAGGAACCTTTATAATAAACGGAATATACCGAATTGTGATCAATCAAATATTGCTAAGTCCTGGTATTTACTACCGCTCGGAATTAGACCATAAGGGAATTTCTATATACACCGGGACTATAATATCAGATTGGGGAGGAAGGTCGGAATTAGCAATTGATAAAAAAGAAAGGATATGGGCTCGCGTAAGTAGAAAACAAAAGATATCTATTTTAGTTCTATCATCAGCTATGGGTTCAAATCTAAGAGAAATTTTAGATAATGTTTCCTATCCCGAAATTTTCTTGTCTTTCCCGAATGCTAAGGAGAAGAAGAGGATTGAGTCAAAAGAAAAAGCGATTTTGGAGTTCTATCAACAATTTGCTTGTGTAGGAGGGGACCTGGTATTTTCGGAGTCTTTATGCGAGGAATTACAAAAGAAATTTTTTCAACAAAAATGTGAATTAGGAAGAGTTGGTCGACGAAATATGAATCGGAGACTGAGTCTTGATATCCCTCAGAACAATACATTCCTGTTACCACGAGATGTGTTGGCCGCTACGGATCATTTGATTGGAATGAAATTTGGAACGGGTATACTTGACGATGACGATATGAATCACTTGAAAAATAAACGTATTCGTTCGGTTGCGGATCTGTTACAAGATCAATTCGGACTGGCTCTTGGCCGTTTACAACATGCGGTTCAAAAAACTATCCGTAGAGTATTCATACGTCAATCGAAACCGACTCCACAAACTTTGGTAACTCCAACTTCAACTTCGATTTTATTAATAACTACTTATGAGACCTTTTTTGGCACATACCCCTTATCTCAAGTTTTTGATCAAACCAATCCATTGACACAAACGGTTCATGGGCGAAAAGTGAGTTGTTTGGGTCCTGGAGGATTGACGGGGAGAACTGCAAGTTTTCGGAGCCGAGATATTCATCCGAGTCACTATGGGCGTATTTGTCCAATTGACACGTCCGAAGGAATCAATGTTGGACTTACCGGATCGTTAGCTATTCATGCGAGAATTGATCACTGGTGGGGATCCATAGAGAGTCCGTTTTATGAAATATCTGAGAAAGCAAAAGAAAAAAAAGAGAGACAGGTAGTTTATTTATCACCAAATAGAGATGAATATTATATGATAGCAGCAGGAAATTCTTTGTCCTTGAATCAGGGTATTCAGGAAGAACAGGTTGTTCCAGCTAGATACCGTCAAGAATTCCTGACTATTGCATGGGAACAGATTCATGTTAGAAGTATTTTTCCTTTCCAATATTTTTCTATTGGAGGTTCTCTCATTCCTTTTATTGAGCATAATGATGCGAATCGGGCTTTAATGAGTTCTAATATGCAGCGCCAAGCAGTTCCACTTTCTCGGTCCGAGAAGTGCATTGTTGGAACTGGATTGGAACGCCAAACAGCTCTAGATTCGAGGGTTTCCGTTATAGCCGAACGCGAGGGAAAGATCATTTCTAGTGATAGTCACAAGATCCTTTTATCAAGTAGTGGGAAGACTATAAGTATTCCGTTAGTTGCCCATCGGCGCTCTAACAAAAATACTTGTATGCACCAAAAACCTCGGGTTCCGCGGGGTAAATCCATTAAAAAAGGGCAAATTTTAGCGGAGGGAGCAGCTACAGTTGGGGGGGAACTTTCTTTAGGAAAAAACGTTTTAGTAGCTTATATGCCCTGGGAGGGTTACAATTTTGAAGACGCAGTACTAATTAGCGAACGTTTAGTATATGAGGATATTTATACTTCTTTTCACATCCGAAAATATGAAATTCAGACGGATACGACAAGCCAAGGCTCCGCTGAAAAAATCACTAAAGAAATACCACATCTGGAAGAACATTTACTCCGCAATTTGGACAGAAATGGAATTGTGAGGTTGGGATCCTGGGTAGAAACTGGCGATATTTTAGTAGGTAAATTAACGCCTCTGATAGCGAGCGAATCATCGTATATTGCGGAAGCTGGATTATTACGGGCTATTTTTGGTCTTGAGGTATCCACTTCAAAAGAAACTTCTCTCAAACTACCTATAGGTGGAAGAGGGCGCGTTATCGATGTGAAATGGATCCAGAGGGACCCCCTTGACATAATGGTTCGTGTATATATTTTACAGAAACGTGAAATCAAAGTTGGGGATAAAATAGCCGGAAGACACGGGAATAAGGGGATCATTTCCAAAATTTTGCCTAGGCAAGATATGCCCTATTTGCAAGATGGAACACCTGTTGATATGGTCTTCAATCCCTTAGGAGTACCCTCACGAATGAATGTGGGACAAATATTTGAAAGCTCGCTCGGATTAGCAGGGGATCTGCTAAAGAAACATTATAGAATAGCACCTTTTGATGAGAGATATGAGCAAGAGGCTTCAAGAAAACTTGTGTTTTCGGAATTATATGAAGCCGGTAAACAAACAAAAAATCCATGGGTATTTGAACCCGAGTACCCGGGAAAAAGCAGAATATTTGATGGAAGAACAGGAGGTCCCTTCGAACAGCCTGTTCTAATAGGGAAGTCCTATATCTTAAAATTAATTCATCAAGTTGATGAGAAAATTCATGGACGTTCTACTGGGCCCTACTCACTTGTTACCCAACAACCCGTTAGAGGAAGAGCCAAGCAAGGGGGACAACGAGTAGGAGAAATGGAAGTTTGGGCTTTAGAAGGATTTGGTGTTGCTCATATTTTACAAGAGATACTTACTTATAAATCTGATCATCTTATAGCTCGCCAAGAAATACTTAATGCTACGATCTGGGGAAAAAGAGTGCCTAATCACGAGGATCCTCCAGAATCTTTTCGAGTGCTTGTTCGAGAACTACGATCTTTGGCTCTAGAACTGAACCACTTCCTTGTATCTGAGAAGAACTTCCAGGTTAATAGGGAGGATGTTTGATGGGAATAAATATAAATTATTTTCTTATTTCTATTTTATGATTGACCAATATAAACATAAACAACTTCAAATTGGACTCGTTTCCCCTCAACAAATAAAGGCTTGGGCTAAAAAAATCCTACCTAATGGGGAAGTCGTTGGCGAAGTCACAAGGCCCTCCACTTTTCATTATAAAACCGATAAACCTGAAAAAGATGGATTGTTTTGCGAAAGAATCTTTGGACCCATAAAAAGCGGAATTTGTGCTTGTGGAAATTCTCGAGCGAGCGTAGCTGAAAATGAAGACGAAAGATTTTGCCAAAAATGCGGGGTAGAATTTGTTGATTCTCGGATACGAAGATATCAAATGGGATACATCAAACTGGCATGTCCAGTGACTCATGTGTGGTATTTGAAAGGTCTTCCTAGTTATATCGCGAATCTTTTAGATAAACCCCTTAAGAAATTGGAGGGCCTAGTATATGGCGATTTCTCTTTTGCTAGGCCCTGCGCTAAAAAACCTACTTTCTTACGATTACGGGGTTTATTCGAAGATGAAATTTCATCCTGTAACCACAGTATTTCTCCCTTTTTTTCTACCCCAGGCTTTGCCACATTTCGAAATCGGGAAATTGCGACAGGAGCAGGTGCTATTAGAGAACAATTAGCGGATTTGGATTTGCGAATTATTATAGAGAATTCTTTGGTTGAATGGAAAGAATTAGAAGACGAGGGGTATAGTGGAGATGAATGGGAAGATAGAAAAAGACGAATAAGAAAAGTTTTTTTGATTAGACGCATGCAATTGGCGAAACATTTTATTCAAACAAATGTAGAACCAGAATGGATGGTTTTGTGCTTATTACCGGTTCTTCCTCCCGAATTGAGACCCATTGTTTATAGGTCTGGGGATAAAGTAGTGACTTCGGATATTAATGAACTTTATAAGAGAGTTATCCGTCGGAACAACAACCTTGCCTATTTATTAAAAAGAAGTGAATTAGCACCAGCAGATTTAGTAATGTGCCAGGAAAAATTGGTACAAGAAGCCGTGGATACACTTCTTGATAGTGGGTCCCGCGGGCAACCGACGAGGGATGGTCACAATAAAGTATACAAATCACTTTCAGATGTAATTGAGGGTAAAGAGGGGAGGTTTCGCGAGACTCTGCTTGGGAAACGGGTCGATTACTCGGGGCGTTCTGTCATTGTTGTGGGTCCTTCGCTTTCATTACATCAATGTGGATTACCTCTAGAGATAGCAATAAAGCTTTTTCAGCTATTTGTAATTCGCGATTTAATCACGAAACGTGCTACTTCTAATGTCAGGATTGCTAAAAGGAAAATTTGGGAAAAGGAACCCATTGTATGGGAAATACTTCAAGAAGTTATGCGGGGACATCCTGTACTGTTGAACAGAGCACCTACCCTGCATAGATTAGGCATACAAGCCTTCCAACCCACTTTAGTAGAGGGGCGTACTATTTGTTTACATCCATTAGTGTGTAAGGGTTTCAATGCGGACTTTGATGGGGATCAAATGGCTGTTCATCTACCTTTATCCTTGGAAGCTCAGGCGGAAGCCCGTTTACTTATGTTTTCTCATATGAATCTCCTGTCTCCCGCTATTGGAGATCCTATTTGCGTGCCAACCCAAGACATGCTTATCGGACTTTATGTATTAACGATTGGAAACCGTCGAGGTATTTGTGCAAATAGATATAATAGTTGCGTAAACTCTCCAAATAAAAAAGTAAACTACAATAATAACAATTATTATAAGTATACGAAAGATAAAGAACCCCATTTTTCTAGTTCCTATGATGCACTGGGAGCTTATAAACAGAAACGAATCGGTTTAAACAGTCCCTTGTGGCTCCGATGGAAACTAGATCAACGCATCGTTGGGTCAAGAGAAGTTCCGATTGAAGTTCAATATGAATCTTTTGGGACTTATCATGAGATTTATGCCCACTATCTAGTAGTGGGAAATAGAAAAAAAGAAATCCGTTCTATATACATTCGAACCACTCTTGGTCATATTTCTTTTTATAGAGAAATAGAGGAAGCCGTACAAGGATTTAGTCGGGCCTATTCATATACTATCTAAACAAGGAAGTTAGATTCGGCGATGCCCCTTTCGGGGGGCATTCCGATTTTGCTAGTACCATCTTTTTTGCCGCGCAAATCCAGATTGAGATTGAGGAAAGGGAGTAAATTAAGTTTTCGAATCACTGACTCAGGCCCATTGTCGAATCCTACTCAGCCAAAAAAGGGGGTACTTATGTATGGCGGAACGGGCCAACTTGGTCTTTCATAATAAAGAGATAGACGGAACTGCTATAAAACGACTTATTAGCAGATTAATAGATCATTTCGGAATGGGATATACATCCCATATACTGGATCAAATAAAGACTCTGGGCTTCCATCAAGCCACTACTACATCGATTTCTTTAGGAATCGAGGATCTTTTAACAATACCCTCTAAAGGATGGTTAGTCCAAGACGCGGAACAACAAAGTTTTCTTTTGGAGAAACACTATTATTATGGGGCTGTACACGCGGTAGAAAAATTACGCCAATCCGTTGAGATATGGTATGCTACAAGTGAATATTTGAAACAAGAAATGAATTCTAATTTTCGAATAACGGATCCTTCTAATCCAGTCTATCTAATGTCTTTTTCAGGAGCCAGAGGAAATGCATCTCAGGTACACCAATTAGTAGGTATGAGAGGGTTAATGGCGGATCCTCAAGGACAAATGATTGATTTACCTATTCAAAGCAATTTACGCGAGGGACTTTCTTTGACAGAATATATAATTTCCTGCTATGGAGCCCGAAAAGGGGTTGTAGATACTGCTGTACGAACAGCGGATGCTGGCTATCTTACACGTAGACTTGTTGAAGTAGTTCAACATATTATTGTGCGTAGAAGAGATTGTGGTACTATCAGAGGTATTTCTGTGAGTCCTCAAAATGGGATGACGGAAAAACTTTTTGGCCAAACACTAATTGGTCGTGTATTAGCGGACGATATATATATTGGTTCACGATGCATTGCTGCTCGAAATCAAGATATTGGAATTGGATTAGTCAATCGATTCATAACTGCCTTTCGAACACAACCGTTTCGAGCACAACCAATATATATTAGAACCCCCTTTACTTGCCGGAGCACATCTTGGATCTGCCAATTATGTTATGGGCGGAGTCCCACTCATGGGGATCTGGTCGAATTGGGAGAAGCTGTAGGTATTATTGCGGGTCAATCAATTGGGGAGCCAGGGACTCAACTAACATTAAGAACTTTTCATACTGGTGGAGTATTCACAGGGGGTACTGCCGACCTTGTACGATCCCCTTCAAATGGAAAAATCCAATTCAATGAGGATTTGGTTCACCCCACACGTACCCGTCATGGGCAGCCTGCTTTTCTATGCCATATAGACTTGCGTGTAACTATTCAGAGTCAGGATATTCTACATAGTGTTAATATTCCGTTAAAAAGCTTAATTCTAGTGCAAAATGATCAATATGTAGAATCCGAACAAGTAATTGCGGAGATTCGTGCCGGAACATCCGCTTTGCATTTTAAAGAAAAGGTACAAAAGCATATTTATTCCGAATCAGCCGGGGAAATGCACTGGAGTACTGATGTTTACCATGCGCCCGAATATCAATATGGTAATCTTCGTCGATTACCAAAAACAAGCCATTTATGGATATTGTCAGTAAGTATGTGGAGATCCAGTATAGCATCTTTTTCACTCCACAAGGATCAAGATCAAATGAATACTTATTATTTTTCTGTTGATGGAAGATATATCTTTGACCTCTCAATGGCTAATGATCAAGTAAGCCATAGACTGTTGGATACTTTTGGTAAAAAAGATAGGGAAATTATTAATTATTTAACGCCAAATCGAATCGTGTCCAACGGTCATTGGAATTTTGTCTACCCTTCCATTCTTCAAGATAATTCGGATTTGTTGGCGAAAAAGCGAAGAAATAGGTTCGTCATTCCATTACAATATCATCAAGAACAAGAGAAAAAGCTAATATCCTGTTTGGGTATTTCAATTGAAATACCCTTTATGGGTGTTTTACGTAGAAATACTATTTTTGCTTATTTTGACGATCCACGATACAGAAAAGATAAAAGGGGTTCAGGAATTGTTAAATTTAGATATAGGACCCTAGAGGAAGAATATCGGACCCAAGAGGAAGAATATTGGACTCAAGAGGAAGAATATCGGACCCGAGAGGAAGAGTATAGGACTCGAGAGGAAGACTCAGAGGATGAATATGAGAGCCCAGAGAACGAATATAGGACCCGAGAGGGAGAGGGCGAATATGAAATCCTAGAAGACGAATATAGGACTCTAGAGGACGAATATGAAACCCTAGAAGATGAATATGGGATCCTAGACGACGAATATAGGACTCTAGAGAAAGACTCAGAGGAAGAATACGGGAGCCCAGAGAACGAATATAAGACCCGAGAGGACGAATATGGAAGTCTAGAGGAAGACTCAGAAGAAGAATATGGGAGCTCTGAAGATGGCTCAGAGAAGGAATATGGGACTTTAGAAGAAGACTCAGAGGAAGACTCAGAAGACGAATATGGGAGCCCGGAGGAAGATTCCATCTTAAAGAAAGAGGGTTTTATTGAGCATCGAGGAATAAAAGAATTTAGTCTAAAATACCAAAAAGAAGTAGATCCGTTTTTTTTCATTCTTCAAGAACTGCATATCTTGCCGAGATCCTCATCCCTAAAGGTACTTGACAATAGTATTATTGGAGTCGATACACAACTCACAAAAAATACAAGAAGTCGACTAGGTGGATTGGTCCGAGTGAAGAGAAAAAAAAGCCATACGGAACTCAAAATCTTTTCCGGAGATATTCATTTTCCTGAAGAGGCGGATAAGATATTAGGTGGCAGTTTGATACCACCAGAAAGAGAAAAAAAAGATTCTAAGGAATCAAAAAAAAGGAAAAATTGGGTTTATGTTCAACGGAAAAAAATTCTCAAAAGCAAGGAAAAGTATTTTGTTTTGGTTCGACCTGCAGTCGCATATAAAATGGACGAAGGGAGAAATTTAGCAACACTTTTCCCGCGGGATCTCCTGCAAGAAGAGGATAATCTCCAACTTCGACTTGTAAATTTGATTTCTCATGAAAATAGCAAGTTAACTCAAAGAATTTATCACACGAATAGTCAATTCGTTCGAACTTGCTTAGTAGTGAATTGGGAACAAGAAGAAAAAGAGGGGGCTCGTGCTTCTCTTCTTGAGGTAAGAACAAATGATCTGATTCGCGATTTCCTAAGAATTGAGTTAGTCAAGTCTACTATTTCGTCTACACGAAGAAGGTATGATAGGACAAGTGTAGGACTGATTCCCACTAATAGGTTAGATCGCAACAATACCAATTCCTTTTATTCCAAGGCGAAGATTCAATCACTTAGCCAACATCAAGAAGCTATTGGCACCTTGTTGAATCGAAATAAAGAATATGCATCTTTGATGATTTTGTTGGCATCCAACTGTTCTCAAATTGGTTTATTCAAGAATTCGAAATATCCCAATGCGGTAAAAGAATCGAATCCTAGAATTCCTATTCGAGAGATTTTTGGGCTCTTAGGCGCTATTGTACCTAGTATATCGAATTTGTCTTCATCTTACTATTTATTAACGCATAATCAGATCTTGTTAAAAAAATACTTGTTCCTTGACAATTTGAAACAGACCTTCCAAGTACTTCAAGGACTTAAATACTCTTTAATAGACGAAAATAAAAGGATTTCGAATTTCGACAGTAACATCATCTTGGAGCCATTCCATTTGAATTGGCACTCTCTCCATCATGACTCATGGGAAGAGACATCGGTAATAATTCACCTTGGACAATTTATTTGTGAAAATGTATGTCTATTTAAATCGCGCATAAAAAAATCTGGTCAAATTTTCATTGTTAATATGGACTCCTTTGTTCTAAGAGCAGCTAAGCCTTATTTGGCCACTATAGGAGCAACTGTTCATGGTCATTATGGAAAAATCCTTTACAAAGGAGATAGGTTAGTTACGTTTATATATGAAAAATCGAGATCTAGTGATATAACGCAAGGTCTTCCAAAAGTGGAACAAATCTTCGAAGCGCGTTCAATTGATTCACTATCGCCGAATCTCGAAAGGAGAATTGAGGATTGGAATGAACGTATACCAAGAATTCTTGGGGTTCCCTGGGGATTCTTGATTGGAGCTGAGCTAACCATAGCCCAAAGTCGTATCTCTTTGGTTAATAAGATCCAAAAAGTTTATCGATCCCAAGGGGTACAGATCCATAATAGACATATAGAAATTATTATACGCCAAGTAACATCAAAAGTAAGGGTTTCCGAAGATGGAATGTCTAATGTTTTTTTACCTGGGGAATTAATAGGACTATTGCGAGCGGAACGAGCAGGGCGGGCTTTAGATGAATCGATCTATTATCGGGCAATCTTATTGGGAATAACAAGGGCTTCCCTGAATACCCAAAGTTTCATATCTGAAGCAAGTTTTCAAGAAACTGCTCGAGTTTTAGCAAAAGCTGCCCTACGAGGTCGTATTGATTGGTTGAAAGGCCTGAAAGAAAACGTAGTTCTGGGGGGGATTATACCTGTTGGTACAGGATTCCAAAAATTTGTGCATCGTTCCCCACAAGACAAGAACCTTTATTTCGAAATTCAAAAAAAAAATCTGTTCGCGTCGGAAATGAGAGATATTTTGTTTCTCCATACAGAATTAGTTTCTTCTGACTCTGACGTAACAAACAATTTCTATGAAACATCAGAAGCCCCGTTTACCCCTATTTATATGATTTAAGTCATTTATAACCCCCTATTTATACGATTTAAGTATACATAAAGCAATTTTTTTTTTTACTTTAATTTAAACTATACTTTTGACCTTAGAATGCTAACAGGTCTGATTTTGGATTTTGTATTTTAATTAATTAATTAAAATAAATTAATTTAAATTAATAAGTAAAAGAAGTCAGTTAATTCATTAAGGCTATGTTTATACCATGTATCAATGGTCAATTATGAGTAGAAGGTCCCATCGGAACAATTATTATTTATTTCAAGCTATTTCGGCTCTTTCTTAATCTTCAAAAAGAAATTAATTCTGTAATGGTAAGATGAAAAAAAGAAAAAATAAAAGGGAAGTGTGGAAAAAATGACAAGAAGATATTGGAACATCAATTTGAAAGAGATGATAGAAGCAGGAGTTCATTTTGGTCATGGTATTAAGAAATGGAATCCTAAAATGGCCCCTTACATCTCGGCAAAGCGTAAAGGTACTCATATTACAAATCTCGCTAGAACAGCTCGTTTTTTATCAGAAGCTTGTGATTTAGTTTTTGATGCAGCAAGTCAGGGAAAAAGCTTCTTAATTGTTGGTACCAAAAAAAGAGCAGCAGATTTAGTAGCATCAGCTGCAATAAGGTCTCGCTGTCATTATGTTAATAAAAAGTGGTTCAGTGGTATGTTAACGAATTGGTCGATTACCAAAACTAGACTTTCTCAATTTAGAGACTTAAGAGCAGAAGAAAAAATGGGAAAATTCCACCATCTCCCAAAAAGAGATGCGGCAATCTTAAAGAGAAAATTATCTACCTTGCAAAGATATCTCGGCGGGATCAAATATATGACGAGGTTGCCTGACATTGTGATCGTCCTTGATCAGCAAAAAGAGTATATAGCTCTTCGGGAATGTGCCATTTTGGGGATTCCTACTATTTCTTTAGTCGATACAAATTGTGACCCAGATCTCGCGAATATATCGATTCCTGCCAACGATGACACTATGACTTCAATTCGATTAATTCTTAACAAATTAGTATTTGCAATTTCTGAGGGCCGTTCTTTCTATATAAGAAATCGTTGATTAAGAAGAATAGCGAATTCTTGAGCAACTGCATAGATTTATAGGATTAGTTACTAGTCTTTTTTGTTTTGCATAGATAAAAGAAGGGGAATATTGATATATATTAAAGGGTATTGATATATATTATGATCTGATGTGATTTCTTGGTATCTTAAATATAAGATTAATACTTCAAGTTGCTGAGTTGAGAAAGAGATGCTTGAATCAAAAGAATTCCTTTTTTGAAGTTCAATTTTTATCAGAGGACAATATGAATATTACACCATGTTCCATTAAAACACTCAAGGGGTTATATGATATATCGGGTGTAGAAGTAGGCCAACACTTCTATTGGCAAATAGGAGGTTTCCAAATTCATGCCCAAGTACTCATCACTTCTTGGGTCGTAATTACTATTTTGCTAGGTTCAGTTATCATAGCTGTTCGGAATCCACAAACCATCCCGACCGACGGTCAGAATTTCTTCGAATATGTACTTGAGTTTATTCGAGACTTGAGCAAAACTCAGATTGGAGAAGAATATGGTCCCTGGGTTCCCTTTATTGGAACTATGTTCCTTTTTATTTTTGTTTCGAATTGGTCAGGTGCTCTTTTACCTTGGAAAATTATAGAGTTACCCCATGGGGAATTAGCAGCGCCCACGAATGATATAAATACTACTGTTGCTTTAGCTTTACTAACATCGGCGGCATATTTTTATGCGGGTCTTAGCAAAAAAGGATTGAGTTATTTCGAGAAGTATATTAAACCAACCCCAATCCTTTTACCAATTAACATCCTAGAAGATTTCACAAAACCATTATCGCTTAGTTTTCGACTTTTCGGAAATATATTGGCGGATGAATTAGTCGTTGTTGTTCTTGTTTCTTTAGTCCCCTTAGTAGTCCCTATACCGGTCATGTTTCTTGGATTATTTACAAGCGGTATTCAAGCTCTTATTTTTGCAACGTTAGCCGCAGCCTATATAGGTGAATCCATGGAAGGTCATCATTGAATTGACTAATTTTCGCAAGAGTCTTTTTTTTTTTTAGCTTAGCCCAATTCATGCATGATTCCGGATAATCCTCTTAGTTGGAAAACTAAATAGTTCGCAATGCGTATGAATATACAACCTAGAGTTGTAGGGGAGAGAATAGACTATATTACGGAAGAGTTAAAGTATATATGCATTCCGAGAGGCGGAGTCAGGTTAGATCTATATCCTTAATGCCTATAAGACAGTCATCTTTTGTGCGGCTTTCTAAGGAATGATTTTAGAATCGGATTCAATAGAAAATGAGAAAATACGCAAACAAAATAGAAGAAACAAATGTATATGGGATTTTTTTTATTCCTAAGTTGGATTCATTATCTAATCCGATATATAGAATTCCCTTCTATATAGAACTGGATTCCATATCTAGTTCTATGCAGCATATTGTTATCAATTGTATGATCCCTATTGGATTTGGACTAGTTCGATTTTAATAGGGGTTCTTTCTGTATTTCGTCTTTTATTATGTTGGATCAAGGGGAAAAAACGGGAACTCAAGGATATCGAAGAGTAAAAGGAATGAAAGGGTGATTGGTTGAAAAGAAAGGGAAATAGAATAATGAGAATCATATGGATTTACACAAACCTCTAATGATTAGAAACTAAAAACGAGATCTCGAAGTAATTCGAACGATTTCGATTATAATTTATTTGTACTTATTAGTTACTTCTACCCCAATAGAGCTTAGAAGTTGGAAATAATAATTTCTTGGTTGATTGTATCCTTAACCATTTCTTTTTTTTGACACGAGGAACTCACCATGAATCCACTAATTGCTGCTGCTTCCGTTATTGCTGCTGGATTGGCCGTAGGGCTTGCTTCTATTGGGCCTGGGGTTGGTCAAGGCACTGCTGCAGGACAAGCTGTAGAAGGTATTGCGAGACAGCCAGAAGCAGAAGGTAAAATACGAGGTACTTTATTGCTTAGTCTAGCTTTTATGGAAGCTTTAACAATTTATGGACTGGTTGTGGCACTAGCGCTTTTATTTGCGAACCCTTTTGTTTAATCCTAAAAAAGAAAATGAGTCCTTTAGATTAGATACTTTTTTCTTTTTTTTTTAGGAATTTGGGGAACATTTCAACAAAGGAGATCTTTCACAGGTCAAACGAGACCTAAGACTTAATCTAAAAGAAATTATTAGATTGAATCTATTCGCATTAAAAAACCGATCAAAAAAGGGCGAGCGAAGTAAGTGATCGAAAAACTTTCTTCTTTGTTCGTCCTATCTATAAGAGGAGAGCATATGAAAAATGTAACCCAATCTTTCGTTTTTTTAGCTCACTGGCCATTCGCTGGGAGTTTCGGGCTTAATACCGATATTTTAGCAACAAATCTAATAAATCTAACTGTAGTGGTTGGTGTATTGATTTTTTTTGGAAAGGGAGTGTGTGCGAGTTGTCTATTTCAAGAATAGATTGGATCTATCCGGCTGCACTTTAGAATAT